CTCATATAGATCGAATGAAAAAGAAAGGGCAAAAAGATGATTTTTGTTTTTTAACAGTTTGGGGAATGGAAGCTGAACTTCCTTTTGGTTCTCCCCGAAAAGGTCCTTCCTTTTTTGAACCCATTTTTAAGAAACTCCAAAAAAAAATTGGAAAATGGAAAAAGAAGTCTTTTCTAGTTCTAAAAATTTTAAAAGAAAGAACAAAATTTAGAAATATCTCAAAAAAAACAAAAAAATGGATTATCGAAGGCATTTTCTTTTTAAAAAAAATAATAAAAGAACTCTCAAAAGTAAATTCAATTCTATTATTTAGATTGAGAAAAGTATATAAATCAAGCGAAACTAAAAAAGAAAAAGATTCTATAATCTGCAATCAGATAATTCATAAATCCTTTAGTAGAATTCAATCTACATATTGGACAAATTTTTTACTGACAGAAAAAAAAATTAAGGATCTGACTGATAGAACAAGCACAATCAGAAATCAAATAAAAAGAATTCCAAAAGAGAAAAAAAAAGTGACTCCAGAAATAAATATTAGTCTTAATAAAACTAGTTATAATGCTAAAAGATTCGAATCACCAAAAAATATTTGGCAAATATTAAAAAGAAGAAATGCTCGATTAATCCGTAAATTACACTATTTTATAAAATTTTTCAATGAAAGGATATACATAGATATCATTCTATCTATCATTAATATTCCCAGAATTAATATACAACTTTTTCTTGAATCAAGAAAAAAAATTATTGATAAATCCATTTACAATAATAAAACAAATCAAAAAAGTATTAATAAAAAAAATAAAAATACAATTCACTTTATTTCGACTATAAAAAAGTCACTTTATAATATTAGTAATAAGAATTCACAGAATTTTTTTGACTTATCCTTCCTGTCACAAGCATATGTATTTTACAAAATATCACAAACACAAGTTCTTAACTTGTATAAGTTAAGATCTATTCTTCAATATCACGGAACATCTTTTTTTCTTAAGACTTCAATAAAAGATTCTTTTGGAAAACAAGGAATAATTCATTCTGAATTAAGACATAAGAAACTTCGGAATCCTGGAATAAATCGATGGAAAACCTGGTTAAGAGGTCATTATCAATACCATTTATCTCAGATTAGATGGTCTAGATTAATAGCACAAAAATGGCGAAATAGAATCAATCAATGTCGTACAATTCAAAATAAAGATTTAAACAAAGAGAATTCATATGAAAAAGACCAATTAATTCATTACAAAAAACAAAATGATTACGAAGTTTATTCATTACCAAATCAAAAAGAGAATTTTCAAAAATACTATAGATATAATCTTTTATCTTCTAGATCTATTAATTATGAAAATAAGAGGGACCCATATATTTATGGATCACCATTCCAAGTAAATAAGAATCAAGAGAGTTCTTATAATTACAACACACATAAAGGCAAATTTTTTGATATACTAGGGGATATTACTAGCAAAAATTATCTAGGAAAAAGTGATATTATGTATATGGAAAAAAATCCGGATCGAAAATATTTTGATTGGAAAATTATCCATTTTTGTCTTAAAAAGAAAATCGATATTGAGGCCTGGATCAAGATCGATACCAACAATAATAAAAATACTAAGACCGGGACTAATAATTATCAAATAATTGATAAAATTGATAAAAAAGATCTTTTTTATCTTACGATTCATCAAAATCAAGAAATCAATTCACCCAATCAAAAAAAGATCTTTTTTGATTGGATGGGAATGAATGAAGAAATACTAAGTCGTCCTATATCGAATCTGGAACTTTGGTTCTTCCCAGAATTTGTACTACTTTATAATGCATATAAAATGAAACCGTGGTTTATACCAAGGAAATTGCTTTTTTTTTATTTTAATATAAATGAAAATTTTAGTGAAAATAAAAACATTAATAGAAAGCAAAAAGGGGCTATACCCTCGAATGAAAAAAAAAAAATGGAATTAAAGAATCAAAATCAAAAAGAAAAAGAATCTGCAAGCCAAAGAGATCTTAGATCAAATGCACAAAACCGAGGAAATCTTGTATCTGTTTTCTCAAACGAACAAAAAGATATTGAAGAATATTATTTGGAATCAAACATGAAAAAACATAAAAAGAAAAAACAATACAAGAGCAATACAGAAGCAGAACTCGATTTCTTCCTGAAAAAGTATTTACTTTTTCAATTGAGATGGGATGATGCTTTGAATCAAAGAATGATCAATAATATCAAAGTATATTGTCTCCTGCTTAGACTGAGAAACCCAAGAAAAATTACTATATCCTCTATTGAAAGGAGAGAAATGAATCTGGATATAATGCTGATTCAGAAGAATTTAACTCTTACAGAATTGATGAAAAGGGGGATATTGATTATTGAACCCTTTCGTCTGTCTGTAAAAAATGATGGACAGTTTATTATGTATCAAACCATAGGTATTTCATTAGTTCATAAGAGTAGGCATCAAACTAATCAAAGATACCG